TTACGTTGAAGGTTTAAAATACATTTCAATTTCAACTTGACTTTTTAGTAATTTTTTTTTTTGAAATGCTTTCTCTATTTTTTTTCTAGAATGTCTAATATCTTTTTTACATCTTCTATGTGAAAATGTTCAATTTTGATAAGGTCTTCTTGACTGTTATTCAAAAGGTCCAATAATGTATGTATATTGGACTTTTTGAGACAATTGTAGATTCTGGGAGGCAATTCTAATTGGTCAATAAAAATATATTGAAAGGCTAGTTCTTTTTTTTTTTTTCTTAGGTTAACTAATCTATTATGAAAAGGAAAAAAGGGTAAAGTAACTTGATGTTGATTGTTCTCTAAATAGACCGTTTCTTCTTCTACATGTAGAAAAGGAATAAATAAATTAATCAAATTCCGGGAGGCTTCATGAAGTGCTTCTTTAGGAGTTAAACTTCCATTTGTCCATATTTCTAGAAAAAGAATCTCTTGTTTTTCATTCCCATTCCCATAAGAATGAATACTATGATTCGCGTTTTGAACAGGCATGAATACAGCATCGATAGGATAACTTCTGTCTTCAAAGTTATTTGACATTTTTAGACTATATCCGCGATTCCTCTCGATTTTTAATTCAATACACAAATCTATTGGTTCCGTTAAGGTAGCTATATGCTGTGTATTATCAATGATTTCCACAGAGGGCGGTAAAATTATGTCTCGAGCAGTTATATATCCGGGACCTTGGACACAAATAAGCGCGTTGCGCGTTCCATATAGATTACTTCTTAATACAATCTCGTTCAAATTCATTAAAATTTCATGTACTGATTCTTGAATACCTACTATGTTAGAATAGTCATGTGGTATGTTCTCAGATTTTGCACGTGTAATACATGTTCCTTCTATTTCGCCAAGTAAAGCTCTTCGCATCGCAATGCCTATTGTGTCGGCTTGACCTTTCATAAGTGGAGACAGAATAAAGCGTCCATAATAAAGACGCTTACTGTCTCTTCTTGATTCAACACACTTCCACTGTAGTGTCCGAGTAGATACTTTCACTTTCTCTCGAACCATAGTAATTTTATTTGATCAGATCATTGAATCGTTTATTTCTCTTGAAACCCTTTCAGCCTTTATTTAGTTCTATACACGTCTTTTTTTAGGGGGTCTACAACCATTATGTGGCATAGGGGTTACATCTCGTACGAAACTTAAAAGTATACCGCTTCTACGAATAGCTCGTAATGCTGCATCTCTTCCGAGTCCAGGGCCTTTTATCCTTACTTCAGCTCGTTGCATACCTTGATCCACTACTGCTCGAATAGCATTTCCTGCTGCGGTTTGGGCAGCAAAAGGTGTTCCTCTTCTTGTACCCCGGAATCCACAAGTACCTGCAGAGGACCAAGAAATCACCCGACCCCGTACATCTGTAACGGTCACAATGGTATTGTTGAAACTTGCTTGAACATGAATAACTCCCTTTGGTATTCTACGTACATTTTTACGTGAACCACTACGTGTATTTTTACGTGAACCAATTCTTAATATAGGTTTTGCCATATTTTTTCATTTCACAAGAAATATATGGATATATCCATTTCATGTCAAAACAGACCTTTTTTTTTTTTTTTGCCAGCTCTTTGGAAGGGCCTTTTCCTTTACTTTAGTTCCTTTAGTAAGATTATCCTTGTCTTTGTTTATGCCTCGGGTTGGAACAAATTACTATAATTCGTCCCCTCCTGCGGATTAGTCGACACTTTTCACAAATTTTACGAACGGAAGCCCTTATTTTCATAGTTGTTATTCCTTAATTCTGTGAATCTTTTTATTGGTGGACGAAAAAAAGGTTTCTTGATATTTTTGAATCTTGAATTGTATCTTCGTGAAAGGAATGGTCGAAATTGAAAAAAAAAAACCACTTACTCATTTGAATCCTTGTAATGGAGTCTATAAAATGGCTGTCCCCTGATTAACTTAGAACTTACTAAAAATTTTATTTTTTCTCCTATAGGTATACCTATACAAAAATCTGTCGAATCCTTTCAGAAGCATAACCTAAAAAAAAATCTTTAGTATCTAAACAAAATCGAACCATGCCGTTCGGAAGTGATTCAGAAAGAAAACTTTCATTAATTCAATTTTTCTTTAATTTCATTCGAAGTAAAACATCCGAAACTCTTTTGAACAGGGGCGGTATTACGCAACCCCCCTTTTTTTTTCACAAATCGTAAGTTCCAGATATCTTATTTTTATATTAGAAGGATTACCATATATAACACAAAATTTCTCCGCCGATTCTTTTTAGTCGAGCTTCTCGGTCTGTCATTATACCTTGAGAAGTCGAAAGGATTACAATTCCTATTCCGCCTAAAATTCGTGGAATTCGTTGAGAGTTAGAATAGATTCGTAGACCCGGTCGACTTATTCTCTTTAAATTTAAAATCGTTTTATAGGATTCTTTCTTATTTCGTCTGTGTCTGAGGGTTAAAATCAAAAAATATTGGTTGCTTTCGCGATGTTTCCTTACGTTTTCGATAAAACCCTCTCGTAAAAGGATTTTAACAATGCTTTCGGTGATGTTAGTCGATCCTATCCGAACCGTTCCTTTTCTATTCATGTCAGCATTTCGTATAGAGGTTATTATATCAGCAATAGTGTCTTTCCCCATGATAAGTTAAAATTCCTTATTGTTCTATAATTTTGATATAATCAACATGTTCTTTTTCTTTTATTTATATATAGATATAGACAAATTATATATTAATATATGAATTAAATTCTTAATTTTTTATTATTAAGGGTATATGCGTGATACACAATCTATTAATTAATTTTATTTCAATACCTGTTTTTTTAATCCTATACTAACTATCGATATTTAGATCTTATAATACCTCAGGAGCTAATGAAACTATTTTAGTAAAGTTTAATTGTCTCAATTCCCGTGGGATCGCCCCAAAAACTCGAGTTCCTTTTGGATTTCCTTCTTGATCAATGACAACTGCGGCATTGTCATCATATCGTATTATCGTCCCATTGTTACGTTTGAGTTCTTTACAAGTACGTACAATTACAGCTCTAATCACTTCTGATCTTTCTAGAGGAGTATTTGGTATTGCTTCCTTGATTACAGCAACAATAACGTCACCAATATGAGCATATCGGCGATTACTAGCTCCTATTATTCGAATACACATCAATTCTCGAGCCCCGCTGTTGTCTGCTACATTCAAATAGGTTTGTGGTTGAATCATATCATTTTTTTTGTATCTCTTCTTTTAATGCAAAGGACGAAGTAAAAAAATATTGTTTGTCAAAAAAAGAAAACTGATAATTTTTTTATTCTTAAATGTTATTTAGTTTTTTCATTCTATATTCCTATTCAGAAATTATGAATTGGGTTTTTATAGGCATTTTTGATGCCGCTATTGAAATAGCTTTTCTGGCTATATTTTCAGGTACACCACCCATTTCATAAAGGATTTTACCTGGTTTAACCACAGCTACCCAATACTCAGGGGATCCTTTCCCAGAACCCATACGCGTTTCCGCAGGTCTTACTGTAACTGGTTTGTCTGGAAATATACGTACCCAAATTTTTCCACCACGTCGCACATTTCGTGTCATTGCTCGTCGCCCTGCTTCTATTTGTCTAGATGTGATCCAAGCGGGTTCAAGTGTTTGAAGAGCATATCTGCCAAAACAAATACGATTCCCACGAGAAGATATTCCTTTTAGTCTTCCGCGATGTTGTTTACGAAATCTGGTTCTTTTTGGGTTATAGTTGATGGGTTTTTTCTAAATTAGAAATTCCATCTCTACTACAGAACTGAACGTGAGAGTTTCTTCTCATCCAGCTCCTCGCGAATAAAAGGACTAAAAAAGCTTGTATTAAGATATAGATGTAGTTAATGATTAATTCTATTAATCATGGTATTAAATTTCATCAGATCTCTTCTAAATTTGTGTATGTCTTTTTCGAAATGGAATCCAAGATGAATTCTATTTATTTAAAAATAACGTAATATCATCATCTCGAATGTCCTTTTTGTTAGAGTTATAATATTCTAACAAATCCTTATTTTCTTTTATCTTTTTAATTTTTTTTTGTATTTTATTACTTTTATAAAAAAAACAAATTTTTCGCCGGCGAATATTTACTCTTTCAATATATATATTAAGTTTGATGTTTATCCCAGGAGGTCTCAGAATAAAAATCAGAATAGATAATAAAGTTTCTGGTTTATTCCGCCATCCTGTCCAATGAATTACTAAGATTTGTTTTTCAATAGAATCCTCTATATTCATGGGTTCCGTCGTTCCCATCGCTTCTTGATTAATCATTAGGCCCGAATTCTACAATGGAGCTCTTATATGAAATTTGGGATTTCATTTTTTAATTTGTTTTTGAGTCAATTTTCTCAGTTTTTATTGGCTCAAGGCTCTTAATTTTTTTTGTTTTCGAAACAGATTTATCTAATTATTATGAATGAATCTGTATGGATGCTTTATTACATTGCTTTTCTTACAGTGACCTCATAGACTTTCCAAATTGGAATCATATATCATTAATATTCAATTTTTTCTCTCTTTCTTTCATCCTTCCACTTATCCGCATACTTTTCGATTACCTTTCATAACTTATAATCATATTTCTTTATTCTTGTTTTTTTTGTAAAAAAAATTCAGTTGCTACAATGATATGATCAATCTATCATATCTTGACTGATTTTTTTATCCAGATAATGCGAAGCAATGAGTTGCTTAGGTTATTTTTTAATGCTATAGTTATTAGTTGCTGTTATAGGTAAGTTCTTTTTTCTTTTTTGTTTATCTTAATATAATCCTAAACCAACGAGTCACACACTAAGCATAGCAATTATATCAAAGGAGTTTTTATGGAAATTTTTATTTAACCTTATAGAATTGCTGATTTTTTTCTTAAACATAAAACAGAAGACTGCAATTTTTTATTACTGTATAGTGTTATACTATATAGTTTTCGTTTTTTATCGT